CTTAAATAATTTTTATGTTTTTTAAAATACGGAACCATATGAATAACGGAGAAACTCCATGAAAGAAAAATTAATGATTCATATAAATCACTTAACGGGAAATGTCCCGAATAAATCCAACGAGTGACTAATAAGCCTGTTATACAGAAAAAAGTAGCTGTCATGCCTTTTTCTGACGAATCATATAGTCCTACGATTTCATCGACCGATAAGCTTATCAAAAAAATAGTAATTACTATTGAAATGATCGAAAAGGATATATGAGTTAATATATGTTCTAAGGTGGAAAATATCATAAATTTATTTTTATTAAAATGAAAAAGTGGGGTAAACCAATTCTACGGAATTGAAATCAGGAATTGAATTTATTATAGGACTTATTCCATTTGTTTTAGAAGATGCCATGCCGCCACTCGGACTCGAACCGAGATGCTCTAGCACTGCTTCCTAAGAGCAGCGTGTCTACCGATTTCACCATAGCGGCGTACTCGAAATAATAATAATCTATTATTATTTAATCGTCGAGATTGAAGGAGTCAATTAAATTTTTTTTTTTTCATTTTCATTCAAAGTGATGAGAAAAAACTCGTTTCGTTTCAATATGGATTGAAGCGTTCCCCATAAAAATCTTTATTATCATTTCATTTTTAAATTTTAAAATTCATTTCTCATTTATCTGATTTTATAAATCGAAGATGCACTTTTTTTATCAATGAACAAAAAAAGTCTTTTTATGGATCACAGTACAGTGTGACATTCAAAATTTTTTTATTTAACTATTTGTAGAGCTTTATATTAACCCTTAGGCCTTAGGTTGGTTTTTCGTCATGTAAAGAATTTTATTTAGGATTTCGAAAACTAATTCGATATTGGACTGAACTGAACATTTTGTCTAAGAAAAAACTTTTTTTGTAATTTTATTATTTATTATGATGATATGACAGATAATTGTACCGATGAGGAAAATAAGAATCCCCACCGGATAAAACATATTCAAAAAAAAGTGAAACCTTGTATCTTTTTTTTTTTTTTTTTTTTAAAAAAAAAGTACCATTTTCAGATTAAGATTAGTTAATCTAGTGTTTGACTATTTAATTGTCGTACAAAAAAAACTTTTTGAATTCCCGGTAGAAAGAGACTTCGCTAAGGAAAAAGCTTTCAACGCTGCCCGATATACCTTCTTTTTCCAAATGTTTTTACGAATACGTTTTTTTGATATAGAAGTACTTTTTTTTGGAACTGCCATTAAAAATTTGAAAAAAAGTTATTCATTTCTCTAGTTGAATGTGAAAGACATCTATTGGTCAAACAATTCCATTTTTTCTTTTTTTTATATCTCTGTCTATTTTCGTCGTGCTATATTTATACATGTAACAAAATACACCGAAAAGTTCAAAAAAAACCAATCCTTACCTAACAAATTCCAAATTACTGAAATTACTTTAGTTTTTTATTAGTTGGTCAAACTCAAAAGAAAAGAACGAGTACACATTTTTTGGATTTCAAAATTTGAATGAAACTAGTAGTTAATCAAAGAATACATGATTTTCGAAAAGTTATCTTAGTAATTTCGTCTTTTCTTTTAATTCTATTTCTTCTCCCTGGTATTGAAAGAAAAGTGTGGGATATTCTAGCGTTTTCTACAAAGAAAAAAAATATCTTTTATTCGAATGGAGTATAATCAGTTCTATCATGAATTAGTTAATGATTATGAATAAACGAACTAATAAAAAAACGAGTTCTTTTTTTTATTGCGCCCGTTTTGGTATGGACCATCCTATTATTTCTATCAAAATAAAGTAATGTATTAACTACTCGATTTTGGTGTAATTATTTGCTCTATGCATATAAATTATCCTAATACGTAATAATAATTGAATTTTTTTCTTCATTTTCATAAAAATTTTACTTAATATTCAATATTAATAAAATGAATTATTGTCTTATTTCATTTTAAATATAAATAGTAACTTGATCATATTCATATCATTTGACCAATTCTAACTTCTTGATTTGAATATTTGAAATATTGGTTAAAGAAGAAAGATTCAGAATAATTAGGAATAGAAAATTCTATTTAAGTATTCCATATCTTGATTTTTTATTGAACCTATAAAAAGATATAAGAGCCGGTGAATTATAAAGAATTAATTAAAAATAAAAAGGTTTTTTTATGGAATATACATATCAATATTCATGGATTATCCCCTTCATTCCACTTCCAGTTCCTATGTTAATAGGAGTGGGACTTCTACTTTTTCCAACGGCAACAAAAAATCTTCGCCGTATGTGGGCTTTTCCTAGTATTTTCTTGTTAAGTATAGTTATGATACTTTCGGTCTATCTATCTATTCAACAAATAAATAGAAGTTTTATCTATCAATATGTATGGTCTTGGACCATTAATAATGATTTTTCTTTCGAGTTCGGTCACTTAATAGATCCACTTACTTCTATTATGTTAATATTAATTACTACTGTTGGAATTTTGGTTCTTTTTTATAGTGACAATTATATGTCTCATGATCAAGGATATTTGAGATTTTTTGCTTATATGAGTTTTTTCAATACTTCCATGTTGGGATTAGTTACTAGTTCGAATTTGATACAAATTTATATTTTTTGGGAATTAGTTGGAATGTGTTCTTATTTATTAATAGGTTTTTGGTTCACACGACCTAGTGCGGCGACTGCTTGTCAAAAAGCGTTTGTAACGAATCGTGTAGGCGATTTTGGTTTATTATTAGGAATTTTAGGTCTTTATTGGATAACCGGTAGTTTTGAATTTCGGGATTTGTTCCAAATATTGAATAACTTGATTTATAATAATGAGGTTCCTTTTTTATTTCTTACTTTGTGTTACTTTCTTTTATTTGCAGGTGCAGTTGCGAAATCGGCACAATTCCCCCTTCATGTATGGTTACCTGATGCCATGGAAGGCCCTACTCCCATTTCGGCTCTTATACATGCCGCTACTATGGTAGCAGCGGGCATTTTTCTTGTAGCTCGACTTCTTCCTCTTTTTATAATCATACCTTACATAATGAATTTCATATCTTTAATAGGTATAATAACAGTATTATTAGGAGCTACTTTAGCTCTTGCTCAAAAAGATATTAAAAGAGGTTTAGCTTATTCTACAATGTCTCAATTGGGTTATATGATGTTAGCTCTAGGTATGGGGTCTTATCGAGCCGCTTTATTTCATTTGATTACTCATGCTTATTCAAAAGCATTGTTGTTTTTAGGATCCGGATCAATTATTCATTCAATGGAAGCTATTGTTGGATATTCTCCAGATAAAAGTCAGAATATGGTTCTTATGGGAGGTTTAAAAAAGCATGTACCAATTACAAAAACTGCTTTTTTAGTAGGTACACTTTCTCTTTGTGGTATTCCCCCCCTTGCTTGTTTTTGGTCCAAAGATGAAATTCTTAATGATAGTTGGTTGTATTCACCTATTTTCGCAATAATAGCTTGTTCCACAGCAGGATTAACCGCATTTTATATGTTTCGAATCTATTTACTTACTTTTGAGGGACATTTCAATGTTCATTTTCAAAATTACAATGGTCAAAAAAGTAGTTCCTGCTATTCAATATCTCTATGGGGAAAAGAAGTGCCAAAAACGATTAAAAATCATTTTTGTTTATTAAGTTTATTAACAATGAATAATAATGAAAGGGCTTCTTTTTTTTCGAATAAGACATATCAAATTGATGGTAATGGAAAAAACAGGATACGCCCTTTTATTACTATTACTAATTTTGTCACTAAAAATACTTTCTCTTATCCTCATGAATCGGACAATACCATGTTATTTTCTATGGTTATATTAGTGCTATTTACTTTGTTTGTTGGGGTCGTAGGAATTCCCTTTGCTTTTAATCAAGAAGAAATTCATTTGGATATATTATCTAAATTGTTAAATCCGTCTATAAACCTTTTACATCCGAATTCAAATAATTCGGTGGATTGGTATGAATTTGTGACAAATGCAAGTTTTTCTGTCAGTATAGCTTTTTTCGGAATATTTATAGCGTCTTTTTTATATAAGCCTATTTATTCATCTTTACAAAATTTGAACTTACTAAATTCGTTTTCTAAAAGGGGTTCTAATAGAATTTTAGGGGACAGAATAAGAAATGGGATATATGATTGGTCATATAATCGTGGTTACATAGATGCTTTTTATACAATATCCTTAACTCAGGGTATAAGAGGACTAGCTGAACTAATTCATTTTTTGGATAGACGACTAATTGATGGAATTACGAATGGTTTCGGTCTTACAAGTTTCTTTTTCGGAGAAGGTATCAAATATGTAGGGGGCGGTCGCATCTCTTCTTATCTCTTATTGTATTATAGTTTGTATTAATTTTTTTATTAATTATTCCTTTTTTTTTAATTTGAATTTTTTATAAGTTCTATTTTTTTTTTCCAAAAAAAAAAGGAAATTCTTATTCGATTTAATAGTCTTATTCTATTTAATAGTTGGAATAATTAATTTCTTATTTAATAATTAATATTTAATTTCTTATTTCTTTCAAATTTATTATTTCTTATTTTTTTTTTCAAATTTCTTATTTTTTTTATTTTTCAAACCATAAAAAAAATGGATCTTCTTTCAATTTAAATATTTCTAACTTCGAATTCTCTTTATTTTTATTCCTATCCATATAAGAAGTTTTATAAACTTGGCTATCTTTATAGAATGTCTCTTGAAAGTTGAATTCATCCCTTGTTTTTTCCTTTTCATTCACTCGGATCTCTTCCCTTTCATCGATTTTGTCCGGATCCTCCTTTTCTTCCGAAAAAAGAGAAGGATCTTCTTCGGTGGATCCCTCTTGTTCCTGTCTAGTCCCCTTCGTTTCGAAAGTTGTTTCTATTTCTACATCTGTTTCTTCCTCGCCTTCCCCCCTTTCTTCCGTTTCTGAGGTTTCTTTGAATTTTTTAGTAACAATGGGTGACGGTATTCTGCCTAAATAGTAAACACAGGT